GATTCGTTACAGTCCCTCCTGTGATACTCCAACCTCCCCATGAATTGGTTATTCCTAAACGAGTCATGAAAGGTATAACAAACATACCCTGTCTCCACATTGGATCAAGAACGGGGTCAGAAGGATCAAAAACTGCTAATTCATACAGAGCCATCGAACCTGCCCAACCAGCAACCAGAGCTGTATGCATTATATGAACGGAAAGCAACCGACCGGGATCATTCAATACAACGGTATGAACACGATACCAAGGTAAACCCATGGAAAATACCTCTTTATCAAAGATAAATAGACACTACGTAACTTTATTGCATTGGAAAAGCTATACTATGACTATTCTATGGACTCCCCTTGTTCTGAAATAATCCACTGAACAAGGGTTACTATTTGTTCTATTCTATTGGTAATAATGAAACAATTCTATTCGTAGGAACAAAGAGAAGCAGATTTATTCTATACCCGATAAGTACCAATACGCAATGGGTGGTTGATACCATTTTCTATCAGTAAATGTGTCCTTCCTTATTCCTCATTAGAAGGCCCTATTCGTCAAAATTTTCCTTTATTTCTTCTTTTGTCTTTCTTTATGAATTTTTCTAATCTATGGATAAAATAAATACGATAAAACCAATATTATAAAGACAATAAAATAATGTTGTTACGTTTCCACATCAAAGTAAAATATAGTACTTAGTTCTTTTTTCTTTCAATTAATGCCTATTGGTGTTCCAAAAGTACCTTTCCGAACTCCTGGAGAGGAAGATGCATCTTGGGTTGACGTATAGTGCGACTTGTCAGATATATTGGGTCATATGGGATTTCCCCGTTCTCTCCCCCGATCGAGATATCCTCTGTTTCGCCCAAGAAAGATAAATTGAATCATCAAAAATTTGGAGCGTGAAGCGCAATTAGATCCATTGTTTGGGGGGATTCACATTACTATTATCAATTAGAATAATTTATGGTTGGCTTGGTTGGACTAAAAAATGAAGTATCCAGGCTCCGTTTAGAAAAAACCCAATTGGTAATATATCTATGATTACTACTTGTATCATAAATGATTCCTGTTTGGTATTTGTAAAGAGATCCTATTTGTCAAGCGAGGGAATCTCAAACTAAATACTTGGTGAAAGGTATGAAATGAATTGAAAAAAAAAGAAAGTCATAACAAAAAGAAATGGTAATGGGAAGATTTGTCCTATATGTGCAAATCAAAATCGGGCGGATCTTTACCCGGAGTAGAGCATAAACCTAAAAAGATGAAAGAGACCCATTACAGGAACAAGAAAATACCATCGTGATTTGGATTGAATCTCGATGAAACAATACATCAATGAGAAGTTAATTCGATAAGTTTAGTGACTTTTTTTCTATTATAATGAAGAAAGAAGTTCAAATTCGTCTTTATTGAAAAATCGAAGAAAAAGTCCTTTCATTAGAAGTCAGAAAAAACCTGCTATGAAAAAAGAATAGGAACAAAGAAAGAGGACTTGAATCTATACATTGATTCTTTTTTTTTCGCAATTATTTTTTGAACCGTATGCGTCAAAAGGTGCATGTACGGTTCCTAAGGGATACAATTTTACCCTAATCAACCGACTTTATCGAGAAAGATTACTTTTTTTAGGCCAAGAAGTTGATAGCGAGATCTCGAATCAACTTATTGGTCTTATGGTATATCTCAGTATCGAGGATGATACCAAAGATCTGTATTTGTTTATAAACTCTCCTGGCGGATGGGTAATACCTGGAGTAGCTATTTATGATACTATGCAATTTGTGCGACCAGATGTCCATACAATATGCATGGGATTAGCCGCATCAATGGGATCTTTTATCTTGGTTGGAGGAGAAATTACCAAACGTCTAGCATTCCCTCACGCTTGGCGCCAATGAGGTTTTTTTTTATTTGAGAGAAAAAAGAAGACTATGCCTTCGCCATATGAATATTAAGTAATAATAGCATGGCACTTCGAATTCGATATGCAAAATTTTTGTCTTGTTTTTTTTTTTTCAAAAGATTCGATTATGTATCGAGAGAGTAGTATGAGATAAAAGGTATTTCCGATTTCTCTTATCTATCGGGAGTCCAGTTCAGCGTCACAAACTTTTTTGTTTTCACACCGAAGGGCTCTTAACAATATTTATGTTATAAAAAAAGAGGGCGAAAAAAAAAACAAGATTTTTCCTTATTTGATTGGATCAAAAAGAAACTTTGGGATTGCTGAATCAAAGACAAAAAAAAAGAATCAATTTAAAAATAGAAAGCAACGGAGCCATCATAGTATTTTTTAACTCCTCTGAAAGGAAGGGTGGCAATTTGATCATTTATCCATCTGGGTCTGATAGATTCTATTTTTCTCTTTCTTCAATGGAAGGTAAGGGTCAATTTTATTGTAGAGCCGTATGCAATGCACAAAAGATAATGCCCGTACGGTTGTTCAATTCTATCTTTTTTTTCCTATTATTCTTTATCTTTCTTTTCTCTTCGTTTCATCAC